GTATATGACTCTATGTAAGGTTAAGGTAAGAAAAGATTTACCGGATTCCATTTGGCGGAGTTGCAACTATCCATTGTAAGGAATTCAGTTCTTACAGATAAATGCTCAATATCCAAGTAGACTTACAAATTTGATCATGATCAAGTGCTTTTTGGATCGTCTCATGCCTTGTGATTGGTGTTTATCCCCACATCGAGTCTTTTTACATACAAAGGATTTACTTGTTACTAATCAAATCTAGCCTTTAGTTCTTCCTTAGATCCCTTGTTTCACTCCGATAGTATCATAGATCGGGATCAATGCAAAGGAAATGAATGCATTTCCATACTATTAAGTATGCGGAATAGATAGAACATAATCTGGATCATGCCACATCACTGATTCTACTGGATCTTACGGAGCCTGTTCATGCATGACATGATTCGGGTCTGATCATAGAAAAGATTCTCCTCAAGTGAACCGGCCTACCCTCTGTAGGGAACTTACGCGGTGGTTGGAACAGAGACACATTTGGTTGTGAATTTCAATGTGGCGGATAAAATCATATATCTGCACGGCCCAATCAATAGTTCAAGTCACACACTCCCATAATCCATCTTCTCTTCGGAGAATACACTTCAACTATTCGTATCAAATAAAAAATACAATACTTCGGAGTTGAAGGGAAATATCCAAATAACATGTCTTATTCTTTTCAATAATCCATATTTGTAGCAATGAAATACTATTGTTCTTCCCCAAAATGATATATGATCGATTACAAATATCGAGAATCTGTCATTACAAATATCTATAATCTGTCTTCGCTATATTCGCTATAAAGGGCCTGAAATACCTTGCTTACGTATCATTGGGAAGTGCATTAACATAAATACGGCAGTAAGAAGAGGTAATACAAAAGTGTGTAAACTATAAAAACGGGTCAAAGTGGATTGACCCACACTAGCACTTCCACGTAATAACTCTACCAAAGGCGATCCTATTACAGGAATAGCTTCAGGTACACCTGTCACGATTTTGACTGCCCAATAACCAATTTGGTCCCGAGGCAAGGAATAACCAGTTACACCAAAAGATGCAGTCAATACAGCCAGAACCACACCCGTAACCCAAGTCAATTCACGAGGTTTTTTAAATCCACCTGTGAGATACACACGAAATACGTGCAGGATCATCATTAGGACCATCATACTTGCTGACCATCGATGAACTGATCGGATTAACCAACCAAAGTTGGCTTCAGTCATTATATATTGAACAGAGGCAAATGCCTCTGTAACAGTCGGACGATAGTAAAAAGTCATAGCAAAACCCGTAGCTACTTGTACTAAAAAACAAGTAAGTGTGATACCTCCTAGACAATGAAATATGTTGACATGAGGAGGAACATATTTACTAGTTATATCATCTGCAATCGCCTGAATCTCGAGACGCTCCTCGAACCAATCATATACTTTATTGAGATAGGTAAACCAAAGGGACTCCCCCTCTTAGAACCGTATATGAGAATTTCATCTCGTACGGCTCAAGCAGAAACACCCAAATATTGATTGCAACGAATATGTAATAGAAAGTTTGAAACTTCTTATTTTATTGATTCAATCTTCCTTGAAAATACGAAGAAAGGAACCAAAATCCGTAATCTCTTCTTTGTGATGATAATGCCAAAATATCAAGTTGGCTCACCCGTCTTTATGTTGATCGTTACAGGCCTCTTGAATCTTCTATTCCCCTATTTATATTTATTTGTTATTTGATTTGTTATTTTTGTTTGTGCATAATGCGATGCGGATTGTCTATTGTTTTGTTTACAATTGATAGGAATTCTCTTGTTGAGACCCTATGAATCAATTGAAACCTCAGATTCATACTAGAACCACGATGATTCAATAAAATCCCCAAACTGAGCCTAAGCCCAAAGGTTCTCTGAGTAAGAACCATTTGATCATCACTTATTCAATGAATGGGTGTAATGACTAAAAATCCAAAGAACCATTTTTCCTTCGGTCAAAATAAGCAAAGCAAAATTCTGAAAGAAGAAAAATGGTTCGATTTATGAAATACTTCTTTGAAAATTTTTTGGAGTCCGGTCGCGGGGTCTGAATAGTAGGTATGAATCATAGTTCAAATATTTCTTGATCTAACTTGATCTACTTGATCTAACTTGATCTAATATTACGTGCTCCGGATACTAGAATGAATATCCGACGAGGTAGAACCATCTCTATCGAGATGACAGACCCATTCTCTGTACTATCAATAGGATCAATTATAACAAGTCACACACTCATATTCCGGAAATACCGAAACAAAGGAATCCACGGTCGAACTACCAGAATGGCCTAATGGCCTATAAATCCGAGTCCTAAGTGATTCATTTTTGATTGAACAGTTAGGACTTCATGATTCCTATGGACCTAATTCATTGAAATTCCATCCAGTAAGACGGAAGAATTATAAATCTCCAAAATAATAGATAGGAATATCGCAAATAGAGCCATTGCGACCCCCATAAAGGGGGTAGTTCCCCATCCAGGAGCTACTTTACCATATTCCGAATTCAATGGTTTCAATAAACTCCCTGTAGTAGTTCGTCTTGGCCCAGATCTAGAACTATCCTCAATGGTTTGTGTAGCCATAAATCCTATTGCATTGGTTGAGATCTGTTGACTTTGTATACCATTCCGTTGTAAATAAACGATCTTATCGTAGATCCATCGCGGTCTTGAAATTCTCTAATAATGGAAACAGCAACCCTAGTCGCCATCTCCATATCTGGTTCACTTGTAAGCTTTACTGGGTACGCCTTATATACCGCTTTTGGGCAACCCTCTCAACAACTAAGAGATCCATTCGAGGAACACGGGGACTAGTTGAAGTAATGAGCCTCCCATATCCCATATTGGGAGGCTCATTACTTCAATTGAGATAATGAAAAATTATTTCATCTTTTTAGTCGGAACCTTGGGTGGTTCTCGAAAAAAGATAGCGAAAAAAATTATCCCTAGAGTCGAGACTAACAGAAATGTATAAACCAATGCTTCCATAGATTCGATCGTGGTTTACAATTATAGCTTCCACACCTGTTCATTTGGGATCATTTCCCAGATAATCAAAAAAAGGGCAAGAGTCAAAGAAAAGGCGGTGATTCACATCAAGATTTCTCTGGTACCCTATGCCAAAGTCAAATAAAAAAAAAAGAGGCGAAAGATACCAGAGCAATGTTGTATCAGACTACTTGTCTCCTTGTAGTTGGATCTCCAAGTTTTTGGAATGTTCCAAATTCCACTTGAGCATCCAAATCTGGGTCAATACCAGCAAAAACATCTCTGAACAAAGTTCTAGCGCCATGCCAAATGTGTCCGAAAAAGAAGAGCAAAGCAAACGTAGCATGCCCAAAAGTGAACCAACCCCTTGGACTGCTACGAAAAACACCATCGGATTTCAAAGTAGCACGATCTAATTCAAAAATTTCACCCAATTGGGCACGTCTAGCATATTTTTTCACAGTAGCAGGATCACTATAACTGACTCCATTGAGTTCGCCACCATAGAACTCAACAGTTACACCTACTTGTTCGACACTGTACTTCGATTCTGCCCTTCTAAAAGGAACATCGGCTCTCACAATTCCGTCTCCATCTACCAAAACCACTGGAAATGTTTCAAAAAAAGTGGGCATACGACGCACAAAAAGCTCATGCCCTTCTTTATCTCTAAAGATTGGGTGTCCTAACCATCCAACAGCTATTCCATCCCCGTTGTCCATTGGGCCCGCTCTGAATAATCCCCCCTTCGCCGGATTATTACCGATGTAATCATAAAAAGCTAATTTTTCGGGAATTTTAGACCAAGCTTCCGATAAACTCTGATTTTCGGATAGCCCGGTGCCAACTCTTCGATATATTTCTTGCTGGAAGTATCCCTGATCCCACTGATAACGAGTGGGACCAAATAATTCGATCGGGGTAGTTGCTGAACCATACCACATAGTTCCAGCAACAACGAAAGCTGCAAAAAAGACAGCAGCGATACTACTAGAAAGGACAGTTTCAATATTGCCCATACGTAATCCTTTGTATAGGCGTTGGGGCGGGCGGACACTAAGATGGAATAGGCCCGCTAATATGCCCAATGTCCCCGCTGCAATATGATGAGAGGCTATTCCTCCCGGAACAAAAGGATCAAAACCTTCCGCGCCCCACGCTGGATTTACAGATTGTACTTTTCCGGTTAGTCCATAAGGATCGGATACCCATATGCCAGGACCATATAAGCCTGTTACATGAAATGCGCCAAACCCAAAGCAAGCCACCCCTGAGAGAAATAAATGAATGCCAAAGATCTTTGGCAAATCCAAAGAGGGTTTTCCCGTACGTTCATCGCAGAATATTTCTAGGTCCCAATACACCCAATGCCAGATAGCTGCCAAGAAGCACAAGCCAGAAAACACAATATGTGCTCCGGCCACACCTTCGTAACTCCAAATACCCGGATTTGTTATAGTTCCTCCTGTGATACTCCAACCACCCCATGAATTGTTTATTCCTAAACGAGTCATGAAGGGTATAACGAACATACCTTGTCTCCACATTGGATCAAGAACGGGGTCAGAGGGATCAAAAACTGCTAATTCGTAGAGAGCCATCGAACCGGCCCAACCAGAAACTAGAGCTGTATGCATTATATGGACAGAAAGCAACCGACCAGGATCATTCAATACGACGGTATGAACACGATACCAAGGCAAACCCATGGAAATACCCCTTTATCAAAGAAAAATAGACACTATGTAACTTTATCGCATTGGAATATGCTATGGACCTACCCCTCTCAGTGGATTATCTCGGAGCAAGGTTAATATTTATTCCGTTCCATTGGTAATAATGGAACAATTCTGTTCGTAGGAACAAAGAGAAGCAGATCTATTCTATACCCGATAAGTACCAATACGCAATGGGGGGATTACTCCGAGTTTTTGTGAGTGAATGCATAGATACTCGTTCATCATTCGAACGACCCATTTGTCAGAATTTTCCTTTATTCATTCCGTCTTCCTCCACGAACCCTCTAAAATCTATGGATAAAATACGATAAACGCCAATATTCTGAAGACAATAAGCCCATTGTTACGTTTCCACATCAAAGTGAAGTATATTAACTCCTTTTTCTTTCATTTAATGCCCATTGGTGTTCCAAAAGTACCTTTTCGGAGTCCTGGAGAGGAAGATGCAGTTTGGGTTGACGTATAGTGCGACTTGTCAGACATATTGGGTCATATGGGATTTCCCCGTTCTCTCCCTCGATCGAGATATCCTCTATTTCGCCCAAGAAAAATGGATTGAACCATCAATAATTCGGAGCGTGAAGTGCATTTATTTAGGGGATCAATAGTATTAGAAGAATTTATGGTTGGCTTGGACCAATAAAATGAAGTATCCAGGCTCCGTTCAGAAAATACCAAATTGGTAATAGATGTATGATTACCACTTGTATCATAAAGAATTCATATTTATACCATATGAATGATCTCAAACTGCCAATCAATGGATAATATGATGAATACATCGAATATTTGGCGGAAGGCATGAAACGAATTGAAAAAAGAAGTCGAAACAAAAAGAAGTGGTACTGGGATCATTTGTCCTATATGTGCAAATAGAATTCGAGCAGATCTTTACCCGGAGTAGAACATAAACCTAAAAGAATTAAAGAGGCCCATTCAAGAACAAGAAAATTACATCGTGATTTCGATCCCGATGAAACAATACATCAATGAGAGGTTAGTTCGAGAAGTTCAGTGAATTCTTTTTTTATATTTTTTATTATATTTTTTATATATTATATTTTATATATAGGAAAATAGGAAATATAGGAAAATAGGAAAGGTTAGCTAAAATTCATGTTTTTTGAAAAATGGAAGAATAAAGTCCCTTCGTTAGGAATAGGAAAAGCCTGGTATGAAAAAAGAAAGAGGGCTAGAATCGACACATTGATTTTTTTAGCAATTGATTTTTTTGAACCGTATGCATCCAAAGGTGCGTGTACGGTTTCTAAGGGATATAATTTTGTCCTAATCAACCGACTTCATCGAGAAAGATTACTTTTTTTAGGCCAAGAGGTTGATAGTGAGATCTCGAATCAACTTGTTGGTCTCATGGTATATCTCAGTATAGAGGATGATACTAGGGATTTGTATTTGTTTATAAACTCTCCCGGTGGATGGGTAATACCAGGACTAACTATTTATGATACTATGCAATTTGTGCCACCAGATGTACATACAATATGCATGGGATTAGCCGCTTCAATGGGATCTTTCATCCTGGTTGGAGGAGAAATTACCAAACGTCTAGCATTCCCGCACGCTTGGCGCCAATGAATTTTTTTTTGAGAGAAAAAAGAAGACTATGCCTTCGCCATATGGAATATGAATAAAATAATAAGTTAAGTAATAATAGCATGGCACTTCGAATTCGATATGAGCAAACCTTTTTTGTTTTTTCATAACATGAAATTCTGTATCGAGATAGTAGTATGAAACAAAGGTTATTTCCGATTTGATCCTATGTATCGGGGTTCCATTTCAGCGTCACAAACCTTTTTGCTTCCACACCGGAAGTCTCTTTCCTATATTTATGTTATGAAAGAGTACGAAAAAAAAAGAAAGATAATTTTTTCCTTTTTTGATAAGATCAGAAAGAAACTTTGGGATTGCTGAATCACAGATGAGATAAATATATAAAGCAACGGAACCATCATAGTATTTTTTGACTTCTCCGAAAGGAAAGGAAGGGTGGTAAATAGATCATTCAACGATCTGGGTCTGATGGATTCTATTTGTCTCTTTCTTCGATGGAAGGGAAAAGAAAATTCCATTGCAGAGCCGTATGCAAAAAGATGCCTGTACGGTTGTTCAATTCTTTTTTTTTCTTCTTTTCTTGTTATTCTTTATCCCTTCCCTTCGCCAGATCATGCGAGATAAAGGAATCGTTCATTATGTTATATCATCAGGATTATGATCCACCAACCTGCTAGTTCTTTTTATGAGGCACAAGCAGGAGAATTTATCCTGGAAGCGGAAGAACTACTGAAACTCCGCGAAACCCTCACAAGGGTTTATGTACAAAGAACGGGCAACCCTTTATGGATTGTATCCGAAGACATGGAAAGGGATGTTTTTATGTCAGCAACAGAAGCCCAAGCTCATGGCATTGTTGATCTTGTAGCGGTCGAAAATACCGGGGATTTCGCATAAATCCGTGATTCCATTCGAACCATAATTCGAATGAACCGTGATGTGATATTTTATCTTCTTACCCTGGTCAAATATTCAATTTAAATGGAAGTCATTCATAATCATCCGGTTAGGATCGATCTAAACCAGCCCATTCTGTATACGATTCAGCATGCCAACTATTAAGCAACTTATTAGAAATACAAGACAGCCAATCAGAAATGTCACGAAATCCCCCGCTCTTCGAGGATGTCCTCAGCGCCGAGGAACGTGTACTAGGGTGTATGTGCGACTCGTTCAGATCATGAGCTGGAACAAACGAGACGATTTTTCCCATATCAATGACCAGTACCAATGAATAGGATAGAAAAGATCTATTATATACCTCTATTGTGTATGGAATTTATGGTTTCCATTGGTGCAAACCCAATCACCTCAATTTGAGATGAGAAGCAATTCCCCATTGGTAGCAAATGGTTATCCATTAAGCGGGGGAAATTCTATTTAAGAAGCAGTAAGATTATGCTCTTACTCTTGCAAGAACGGACTAACAGGGTCAGCTACCTAGCCAACTTTCATAATTAAATGCCGTCACTGTATGGATAGATCTTATTGTGAAAAGACCTATTACTGGATAATTCAATTCATGGGTAGAGCCAAAAAGTTTGAACTGTACAAGTTACCAATAACATTGATTAAATGAGGGAAGGGGCTCCGGTGTATAGAGAGGGCCTCACCGTTTAAGAAGTAACCATAGAAACGATGGAACCCACTATTTATTTATCTATTTACATTTACTACCGAATTTACTAATTTACTATTTCTTTTATTTTCAATTTGATACCTAGTATCGGCACAATTTCTTATTTCGAGGTGAAATGCCTGTAAGAAATTGGACATTGTGGTTGGGAAGGTTATCGTAGCAAAAGCCATTGGAATTTTGATTTTATACATTGGAAGAATCCGTTTTGTTATTAATAATCAAGAGAGGGGAAAAGAATGACTGAAAGAAAAGAAATCAATTAGTTATTCATCAAAGTTTAATGTTATTAAATGACCAGAGTTAGACGGGGATATATAGCTCGGAGACGTCGAACAAAAATTCGTTTATTTGCATCAACCTTTCGAGGGGCTCATTCAAGACTTACTCGAACTATTACTCAACAGAAAATGAGAGCTTTGGTTTCCACTCATCGGGATAGAGGCAGGCAAAAGATCAATTTTCGTCGTTTGTGGATCACTCGGATAAATGCAGTAACTCGTGAGAATAGGGTATCCTATAGTTATAGTCGATTAATACACGATTTGTACAAGAGGCAGTTGCTTCTTAATCGTAAAATACCTGCACAAATAGCTATATCAAATAGGAATTGTCTTTACACGATTTCCAGTGAGATCATCAAATGAGTAGATTGGAGGGAATTCAACGGAATGATTTAAACAGAGTTCCCCGGAGAATGAACTCCGGGAAGGTAGAGTAGAAATGACTATGATAAGATCAATAGAATAGTAGGAATGAACGAACATGTTTCAATAATAATAAACAAAAAAAGGGGGAGATTTCTTCCCATTCTTTTTTCTTACGACGCGACAATCAAATCTGGATTCTCGTCTTTTTCGAACAAAACATCAATCTGAGTTTGAGTTCCGATTGGTTTTTTTTATTCAAAAGTAGGCCTATTTATTTCTGATTCTAGTACCAGTAGTTCTAGGGATCGACTCGGTTCTCTCCAATTGTTTCTCATTATTAAGAAAAGGTAACGAAGATAAAATACGAGCTTGTTTTATAGCAGTAGTAATTAATCGTTGTTGTTTCAAGGTCAATCTATTTACTCGTCTAGATAATATTTTTCCTTGTTCACTAATAAATCGACTAATTAAACTCATGTTTCTATAATCAATTCGATCCCCCGATCCAATTGGGGGCAAACGCTTACGAAAAGATCGCTTGGATTTACGAAAAGGTCGCTTAGATTTATCCATGGTTTATTCCTTATCTCTAAAAACCCTATTTTTTTGTTTATTTCGGATCCGACCGAAATAGGATTTTATTTGTTTATATTTATTTATTTGTTTATATATATATATGTAATTTATTCCTGGTTCCTTGGAAGGGTGACACACGTGTTCCGTTCTATTTATTTCTTTATCTCCCCATGAATCGTATGCTTGTAACAATAGGGACAGAATTTTCTCAATTCCAATCGATTAGGTGTATTGTGCCGATTCCTTTGAGTAATATATCTGGAAATGCCCGGCGATTCCTTATTGACACCATTTCGGACACAACTGGTACATTCTAAAATAACTATTGCTCTGACATCTTTACCTTTTGCCATGCCATGAACCTCCTTTAGATTTTGGATTCACTCAACTCTTCTATATTTCGATCCGAAGCGAAGAAGAAGAAAGGAACGAAAAATAAATAGAAGTTGCTAATTGGAAATCCAATTATGAAAGATTTCGTTGCAATCAATAATCAATAGAGTCATAAAATATTAAGTAATACAAGTATTTCTAACTATCAATTATTCCTAATCCCAATCCCAGTATTTCATTTAAGTATTTTGTTATGATCTTGAAGAGCATGCCCTATACCCAATCCACATTTCTATTTCCGTTCTTCCTCTATTAATTCTATCCTGAACCTGAACCCAAGTTTCGCTGAGGTTCAATCCGCTCTTTTTTCTCTTTCCTTCCTATCCTAAACAACCGAAAAAGGGGGGGGTGAAGGAATTAGTCACAGAGAATTTCTTCTATCTCTAATCTTCTTCATTCCTTCCCATGTCAATAACTAGAAAAAGGGGAATGCCAACGCATCTGGGAATAAACGATTGATCTCTATCAATAGACCTGCTAAAGACCCGAACCATAGAGTAGCTAGCACAGGTGCCACAGAGAGATATGTTTTTATATCTCGCATTGAAAATCCTCCTTTTTTATTGGAATACATATATGATCAGATGCATGTTATAGTTAAAGATCGCTTGTATTTGTACGCGAAATCCCTAACTAAAATGGATATGTACAATGATCTGGTAGATAAGATCTTCCTGTCCCTAAAACATAAAAAGATGACTCCTTCTTCCTGAGCATTACCGATAAATATTTCTTCTTTTATTAAATATTTCTTCTTTTATACGTTGGGTTTCTTTAATTCGTTTATTATTTTATTATATGAGACCAAAAAGAAGAAATGGCAAGATAAATTGTATAAAGATAGAGGAAATAACGATGTGGAAAACAAGACAAGGATTGTCTACAATGACACTGTACAACAATTGAAAGGGATGTAGCGCAGCTTGGTAGCGCGTTTGTTTTGGGTACAAAATGTCACGGGTTCAAATCCTGTCATCCCTACCTATTACTTCTCCTATGGGCAGTAAGAGGGATCAATTAAAATCGATGAAAATTGGACATAATAGTTTATTGTATAATGCTATTATATGCATGCAAGATGTATTGGGGTGGGGTACAAAAAAACAAAGAACCCCTTATTCTTTCTTTTCGGTCATATCTACTGTCATAAGAAAGCGCTCTTAGTTCAGTTCGGTAGAACGTGGGTCTCCAAAACCCAATGTCGTAGGTTCAAATCCTACAGAGCGTGATTCCGTTCTGATTTTATTTTATCGAATCACAATAAAATAACTCTACGAACTTGAACTACAACCGGAATTTGACCTCCTCCTTAATAGAATATGCAGGAGGTCAAAAATAGATGTTACTCAATCAAAGGTCCAACTGATCGCCGCGCCTGTATTGTAAATATGCGGTTACGAATAATCCGGCTAAAGTAATAGGAATTAGACCTAACACGATTCCAAATAGAAAAACTTCAATCATTTTTTTTTGTTTAAAAGGGGAGAAAAAAAGAGATAATATATCTCCCTAAATATTAATCCGAATCACCCATGAATCTCAATGACCAAGAATTAGCAATTGACGCGGGAAGGAGTTATAGAATACCTGGAATCTCACAGAAATCTTTATTTGCTTTTTGATTTGATGAATTGTTCATTGAAATTATTTCAAATAAGTCGTATCTTGCTCAGACCAATCAATAGGGCTGAGGTTATAGTTGAAGCAGCCAGTAAAAAACCGAAATAACTAGTTATAGTAGGCATGAAGGAGCTAAATGAGATACGTTCTTTTATACATATATTTGTTTATAAAACAATTACCTAAGTTTCCATTTTACGAGATACAATGATAAGAAAAAATGCGACAGGATCCAATCTATTCCAATTGAAAGTTCTTGATTCATCAGTCATTATAGATATAGACAACTCTAACAAAGATAGAGTGACAGAGGTAGAAAAAAGGGATTCAGCATCTGTGACATCTACCAATCCCGTGATTCCGAATCAACAGATTCATTGAGCAATTAGTGAGTTGTGTCGTGTAACTTCATTCACACACAAATGAAATTCTCTTTGAGTCACTATGGAATAAAAAAATTGGATTTGAAAAGAATTTCAATTTGGATCATTTCTTTTTCAATTGTATCTAATCTATTTTGGAACCAAGGACCCACTTTTATTTTACTTTAACTCATTGGATTCAGTAGTAGGCTGGTTAATTGCACATAATATCTCGAATGAGAAGAAAAAAAGTATCCCACGATCTTTCGAAGAAATAAAACCTTTATTTCGGTTCAAACTCGATTCTAAGCTAAGACTAGCAATTTCTATTATTCCTTTAGGTTTCACATTTTTTTCCATATACCATATAATGGAGTCCCATCCTTGTAGCTAGGTCAAGAAGGAACCTTTGGATCTAATGCAGCAACGGTTGCATCACAAATATTGATTGTTCCAACTATTGTTTGTTCTTTTTATTTCATCGAATCCTATCTACTACTGTATCACCAACCAATTACTTGAAATGAAAGGATTCGAAAAAAAATACCTTTTCTACAACCATGAAAAGCGGGTTTCCAGATTTCGTATCTAATTGAATTGTGAGAATATGAGAATCTCTTTCATGAATTATTAGAACCCGTCGACTCACACTTTACCAAACCAAGATTGGAAGTTTCGATTCCGAAGCCAGTAATGGGAAATCCTATAAGGAAAGGAATTTGAGAAATTTTCTATTGAATGACACGTGGTTCTGCATAGAAAAGGAACAAGAAAGGAAGAAAGGAATTATGTACCATTTCTTTTTGATATTGATTCAAACTGCGTTGCTGTGTCAGAGGAAGGATAGCTATACTGATTTGGTATACTCTAAATACACCTTCGGTACAATATTGACGATCTCA